ATGCAACGATGATTCTTTTCTACAAACCACAAAGATATTGGTACATTATATTTTATTTTAGGTGCTTGAGCTGGAATAGTAGGAACTTCTTTAAGTTTAATTATTCGTGCTGAATTAAGTCAACCAGGAAGTCTTATTGGCAATGATCAAATCTATAACGTCGCTGTAACTGCCCACGCCTTCGTAATAATCTTTTTTATAGTTATACCTATTATAATTGGAGGATTTGGTAATTGACTACTTCCATTAATATTAGGAGCCCCTGATATAGCTTTCCCCCGTATAAATAACATAAGATTTTGACTTTTACCCCCCTCTTTAACATTACTTTTAATAAGAGGTATAGTAGAAAGTGGTATTGGTACAGGATGAACTGTTTACCCTCCACTAGCTGCTGCGATCGCCCACGCTGGGGCTTCCGTAGATATAGGTATCTTTTCTTTACATTTAGCTGGTGTTTCATCCATTCTAGGAGCAGTTAACTTTATAACTACAGTAATTAACATACGTTCTTATGGTATAACTATAGACCAAATACCTTTATTTATTTGAGCTATTTTTATTACTGTTATTTTACTTCTTCTTTCACTCCCAGTTTTAGCAGGAGCAATTACCATATTATTAACCGACCGTAATTTGAATACTTCCTTCTTTGATCCAGCTGGAGGTGGTGACCCTATTCTATATCAACACTTATTCTGATTTTTTGGGCATCCTGAAGTTTATATTTTAATTTTACCTGCATTTGGTATAGTCTCTCATATTGTAAGACAAGAATCTGGTAAAAAAGAATCTTTTGGTACATTAGGAATAATTTATGCTATAGCTGCTATTGGAATTTTAGGATTCGTAGTATGAGCACACCATATATTTACAGTAGGTATAGATGTCGATACCCGAGCTTATTTTACCTCTGCTACTATAATCATTGCTGTACCAACAGGTATTAAAATTTTTAGATGACTCAGTACTCTACATGGAAGACAAATTAACTTTAGCCCTTCACTTCTATGAGCCCTAGGATTCATTTTTCTTTTTACTGTAGGGGGTTTAACAGGGGTTGTTTTAGCGAATTCCTCTATTGACATCCTACTTCATGATACTTATTATGTCGTAGCCCACTTTCATTATGTATTATCTATAGGGGCTGTATTTGGTATTTTTGGTGGAATTGCTCATTGATTCTCACTATTTACTGGCCTATCTCTAAATATTAAATGAATAAAAATTCACTTTCTCGTTATATTTATTGGCGTAAATTTAACCTTCTTCCCGCAACATTTCCTTGGATTAAATGGAATGCCCCGACGATATTCAGATTATCCTGACGCATATTCTACATGAAATATTATTTCATCTATAGGTTCTATAATTTCTTTCATTGCAGCTTTAAGATTTATAGTTATTATTTGAGAATCTTTATCCTCTAATCGACCAGTAATATTCCCGCCTTATCTACCATCCTCAATTGAATGAAAACATAATTACCCTCCAGCAGATCACTCCTATATAGAAATCCCATTAATTACTAATTTCTAAAATGACAGAAATTGTATAGGATTTAAACCCCTATTAGGAAGTCTACTCTTCTTTTAGAATTCATAATGGCAACATGAACATATTTAGGATTTCAAGATAGAGCATCTCCCCTTATAGAGCAATTAATTTTTTTCCATGATCATATCATACTTATCTTAATTCTTATTATTACCTTTGTAGGATATTTACTTATTACTTTATTCCTTAATGGTCTTATCTACCGGTATATATTAGAAAACCAAACTATTGAAATAATTTGAACAATAATCCCAGCAATTATTTTAATTTTTATTGCTCTTCCTTCTCTTCGTCTCCTTTACCTTTTAGATGAAGTAAACTACCCATCAATTACTTTAAAAACTATTGGTCATCAATGGTATTGAAGATACGAATATTCAGATTTCCTACAATTAGAATTTGATTCCTACATACTCCCTACCGATGAAATAAATTTATCCTCTTTCCGACTATTAGACGTAGATAATCGAACTATTCTCCCTATAAACACACAAATCCGAGTTCTTATTACTGCCGCAGATGTTATTCACTCATGAACTATTCCTTCCTTAGGTATTAAAGCTGATGCTGTGCCCGGCCGACTAAATCAAGTTAGATTTTTAATTAATCGACCAGGTCTATTTCTAGGCCAGTGCTCAGAAATCTGTGGGGCAAATCATAGATTCATACCTATTATAATCGAAAGAATTTCAGTAAATTCATTCTTAAACTGAATCTCCTCTTCAATTTAATATCACCCGATGACTGAAAAATAAGTATAGGTCTTTTAAACCTACTATAGTACCACCTACTTCTGGTGACCACCCCTTCCACCTTTTATAGAAGTTAATTAATTTATAATATATATTTGTCATATATAAATTGTCTTACAGACACTTCTCAATGCCCCAAATATTCCCTCTCTTTTGACTTTTTTTATTCTTTTTTTTTCTTCTTTCTTTAATATTATTCTTAATACTTAATTATTTCATTAAACCATTTAAATATTTTTCTCACTCTTCTTTCTCTTACCCTTCTTCTCCATTTACTTGAAAATTATAGCCAATTTATTTTCAATTTTTGAGCCTTCGTCAAGAATTTTTAAAATTTCAACTAATTGATTATCAACTCTTTTAGGCTTAGTGTTCCTGCCTTTCATTTATTGAGCCTCTCCTTCTCGATGATCTTTATTATGAAGAAAAATCATCCAAACTCTTCATAGTGAATTTAAAACCTTATTACACCCTTCCCATCTTGGCGCTTCTACTTTATTTATAAGTGTGTTTAGATTAATTATTTTTAATAATTTCTTAGGTCTTTTACCTTATGTATTTACAAGATCTAGTCACTTAGTTATAACACTCTCTTTATCTCTTCCCCTCTGAATTACTTTAATAATTTTTGGTTGAATTACTCATACTAAACACATATTTGCTCATTTAGTTCCCCAAGGTACACCTCCTATATTAATACCATTTATGGTTCTAATTGAAACAATTAGAAATATTATTCGCCCAGGGACTTTAGGAGTACGATTGGCAGCAAATATAATTGCTGGTCACCTACTCTTAACTTTATTAGGAAATACAGGCCCTTCTCTCTCCCTATCAATTTTATTTATCTTAATTATCTCCCAAATTCTCCTTTTAATTTTAGAGTCTGCTGTAGCAATCATTCAATCTTATGTATTTGCAATTCTCAGAACTCTTTATACAAGAGAAATTAACTAATGTCATCATTACATAATCACCATCCTTACCATTTAGTAGATATAAGTCCATGGCCATTAATAGGATCAATCAGAGCTATAATATTAACAACAGGATTAGTAAAATGATTCCACCAATATAATACAAATCTCTTACTACTTAGAAGGGTTGCTATTATCTTAACTATAATTCAATGGTGACGAGATGTAACTCGCGAAGGAACTTATCAAGGGTTGCACACATCAACAGTTATAGTTGGACTTCGCTGGGGTATAATTTTCTTTATCTTATCAGAAGTTTTATTTTTTTTTTCTTTCTTTTGAGCTTTTTTCCATAGAAGGCTCTCCCCTGCTATTGAAATTGGACTTTATTGACCGCCTTTAGGTATTCAACCTTTTAACCCATTTCAAATCCCCCTTCTTAATACTACAATTTTACTCTCATCTGGAGCTACAGTAACATGAGCTCACCATGCTATTATAGAAGCTAATCTCTCTCAAGCTACCCAAAGATTAGCTCTAACTATCATCTTAGGTGTATACTTTACTTCCCTCCAAGTTTATGAATACTTAGAATCTACGTTCTCTATTGCTGATTCTGCATTTGGTTCTACTTTTTTTGTTGCTACAGGATTTCATGGCCTACATGTTATTATTGGTACTACCTTTTTGTTTATTTGTTTTTTCCGTCTCTTTAATTGTCATTTTTCCTCTAACCATCATTTAGGCTTTGAAACAGCTGCATGATATTGGCATTTTGTAGATGTAGTTTGATTATTTCTCTATATTTTTATTTATTGATGAGGAGGGTAATTTTTAATTTTCTTAGTATATTAAGTACATTTGATTTCCAATCAAAAAGACTAAAACTTAGAGAAAATAATTTGAATAATATTTCTTATTTCTACCTTTACATTTTTATTTTCCACTATTATTATAGTTATCACTTCAATTTTAGCAAAAAAAACTATTTCAGATCGAGAAAAAAACTCCCCTTATGAGTGTGGATTTGACCCCAAAGGATCTAGGCGATTGCCTTTCTCACTACGATTCTTTTTAATTGCTGTAATTTTTTTAATTTTTGATGTAGAAATTACCCTTTTACTTCCTATTGCCCCAGTAATCAATCTTTCTAATATTTTTTCTTGATTATCTACAATTATTTTTTTTCTTATCATACTTCTTCTAGGATTATATTATGAATGATACCAAGGAGCCTTAGAATGATCTAAATGAAACTATAGTCAATATAAATATGATATATAATTTGCACTTATAAGGAGTTAGAAACTAGTTTCGTAAATTAGAAAGCGAATATTTGCATTTAGTTTCGACCTAAATTTTGGCGTCAGCCTCTAATTTTGATAGAAGCCAAAAAGAGGCATATCACTGTTAATGATATAATTGAACATTATCTCCTATCAATACAGGATATTTTATGTAATAAGGAAACTTCTAACTTCCAATAAAGCGGTTAAATTCCGTTTATATTCTAGTTTTTATAGTGTAATACCAACATCTTACTTTTTCATTGTAAAGCTGAAATAATATTTCTAAAAACAATAATGCTTATTTTACTTATTAACCCAGAATAATTACTATTTCTTTGACACCACAAATCAATATTTTACTTAAACTATCTGAATTGTTTATAGACAATAATATCTCTTTTGTAACTTCAACACAATATTCTATATAAATTATATAAACAAATATATATAAATAATACAATCAATACCCTTAAAACAAACATTTTTATAAAAACTTTCACCTTATTTATTTGGAATTCATTTAAAATTACAAACATTCGAGCTAATCTTCAATATAATCCTTGCGGTCCAAACTTCTCAAGCCAACCTTTTTCACCAATTTTTTCTATTAGAATTCCTGCTTTTATGACAATATCTCTGGTTTTTACAGACCTTAAAAATGGTATAAATCATATTGACCCTAAAAATACAACTCAAAAATAATTTTTTAACCTAATTAATTTATAATTTACACTTAATAAATTACAAAAATAACCAATTACTCCGCCAATAACTCTTACTATTATAACTAACCTTTTCATAATTTTTCTCATACAAATCATATAAGGCTCTGGAAACAAGCCCCAAGATAAACATGCCCCTCCTACTACGGCTCCCAATCCCAATATAATTATAGAACCCGTTATCAAATCATTAGTATCCTTTACATTAATTAATAAGCTTAAATTAAACTCCCCTCTCATACTATAAAAAATTAATCGTATTGTATAACTTACAGTTAACCCAACTGCTAACACATACATTCATAAACAAACAAAATTTACCCATCTTATAAAAGCAACTTCTAAAATTATATCCTTAGAATAAAATCCAGCTAAAAATGGAAATCCACATAAAGCAAAATTACAAATTCTTATATATATTACCCTATAAGGTATGAATTTAACCAAACCCCCTATATAACGAATATCCTGATAATCTCCAACCCCATGAATAAATACCCCAGCACATATAAACAATAAAGCTTTAAACAACGCATGTCTTAAAAGATGAAAAAAAGCAAGATCAGAAAAACCTAATGCTAAAATTCTCAATATTACCCCTAATTGACTTAAAGTCGACAATGCAATAATTTTTTTTAAATCATACTCAAAATTCGCCCCTAACCCTGCTATAAATATTGTTAAACAAGAAATAATTAACAACACTCTTTGAGCATAAGAAGAATCTAAGACAGGACTAAACCGAATTATTAAATACACTCCAGCTGTAACAAGAGTAGAAGAATGAACTAACGCCGAAACAGGAGTTGGTGCTGCTATGGCAGCAGGAAGTCACGCAGAAAAAGGAATTTGAGCACTTTTAGTTATTGCAGCTAAAACAATTAATAATTTAAACCCTAATCACTTACTATCTCTTATATTATAAGCATAATATAAAAAATTTCAACCTCCTAGCTTCACTATTAATGCAATTCTTAAAAGAATTGCAACATCCCCTACCCGATTAGATAAAATAGTTAGCATTCCAGCATTGGCTGATTTTTCATTTTGATAATAAATAACAAGAGCATAAGATACTAACCCCAACCCATCTCAGCCTAATAAAATCCTAATTAAGTTAGGACTTAAAACTATAGCTGCTATTGAAAAAACAAACATAAGTACAAGATACATAAATCGATTAAAATTTTTATCACCTTTTATATAACTACCCCTATAATAAAGAACTCTTCTCGAAATCAAAAGTACAAAACATAAAAATAATAAAGAAACTCAATCAAAAATTAAAGTAAAAATAACCGTACATGAATTTAACCTTAAAATTTCCCATTCAACCACCTCAATCATATTCCTATAAAGTTTTAAAACAGCATAACTACCTCTTACTAAACAACCAATTATTAAGAATAATATCCTAGTTAAATGTATAGAAATCTTCCACCACATAGCTTAAATCTTTTCCATTTTTAATTATTTTAATTATTTTAAGCAATTTAAATCCTCCTAATTATTTTTATATTAAGAATTAAAATATTTAAAGGTAATCAATGTAGTATTAATAATGCGTATTCCCGTACCTTTCCTGAACAACAAGAATATAAAGAATTATAAAATAAACCATGCTGTCTTAGTCTGTATATATACAGGGTATAAGCAGCTCTAAAAAAAGAAACTAATATAACACCAATTACACTTATTTCGCTTCACCTAATTATCCTAATAAATAACCTAATCTCACCTACTATGTTTAATGAAGGAGGAGCTGCTATATTCCTTACTCTTAAAATAAATCACCACATGCCCATTCTAGGTATAAAATTTAATAGGCCTTTTCTTAAAAATAAACTTCGCCTACCTACTCGTTCATAAATTATATTAGCCAATCTAAAAAGACCAGAAGAACATAAACCATGTCCAATTATAACTACAACTGCTCCTATTAAACCCCATCAACTATAAATTATAAGCCCACATAATACCAACCCCATATGTACTACAGAAGAATAAGCAATTAAAGACTTCATATCTACTTGACGTAAACACACTAATCTAATAATTAACCCTCCTATTAATCCTACTCTTATCCAAAGGTTCATGAACTTAACTCCAATTAATTGGAATATAATCAATACACGAAATAAACCATAACCTCCTAATTTTAATAAAATCCCTGCCAAAACTATCGAACCAGCTACAGGGGCCTCTACATGAGCTTTCGGCAACCATAAATGAAACATATACATAGGTAATTTTACTAAAAACGCCAAAACTATAAATATATATCAAATATTTATTATATATCTCCTATTTATCTCTAATCCCCTTATCATTATGATTAAACTCCCTTTACTATAATAAATATTTAATAAACAAACTAATAAAGGTAAAGATAATGTCAAGGTATAAAAAAGTATATAAATACCCGCTTGAATTCGTTCAGGCTGATATCCTCAACCTAAAATTAAAATTAATGTAGGAATTAAAGATATCTCAAACCTAATATAGAAAATTAAATATCTAATTGAAGAGAATGTAATTATAAGAGATATTAATAATATTAAATTTACTATAATAAATCCTGAATTAAATTTATCCCCTCTCTTAATTCTCTCCCTTGCTAATAAAACCAAAAATATAATCCAAATTCTTAAATAAATTATAATATAACTTAAATAATCTATCCCTAATATAAATCCTATATTATATATATAAAAGTCATGAAAACATATTAACCTCAATATAAACCCTATAACTCCTAGGCCTAATTGTACAACTTTTCATCTTTTATAAAATTGAATTAATAAAACTAAAGGAATAAAAATTTTTAACATTCTAAAATATTAATTACCCTAAAATAATCTCTCCCATGCCTCCGAACAATAAGTACTAATAAAGACAATCCAAGAGCCCCCTCACAAGCAACTAATGTTAAAAAAAATAAGACAAAATACACTTCATCTCCTACACTTGAAACCTGTAATATCAATAATCAATACACACCTAATATTATAAACTCTAATCTTAATAAAGAATTTAGTAAGTGTTTATGGTAATTAATAAAACTTCACAATCCACAAATAATTATAATAAAAGATCTCATAAATCCCACTAAACTAAAATTTATCATTCGTTTTGATAGTTTAATAAAAACTTTGGTCTTGTAAACCAAAAATGAATAATTTCTCAAAATTTCAAAGGAAATGACTATTCATCTTTAATCCCCCAAAAATTAATATTTTATTTAAACTACCTTTGATATCGCAATATTTATATTTCCTATAATCATTTTATTGTCTATTTTATTCACTCGAATAATACATCCTTTAGCAATAGGACTAAATTTATTAATTCAAACCATTGTTATCTCATTCTCAGCTAGATTGGCCACTTTCTCATTTTGATTTTCATATGTTTTATTTCTTATTTTCCTAGGGGGAATATTAGTTCTATTTATTTATGTTGCTTCTTTAGCATCAAATGAAATTTTTCTTCCTTCATTAACCTTTTTTATTATATTTTTAATTCTTACTATTTTATTATGCTTCTCTTTTTTCTTCTTAGATACTGTATTAATTTCTTCTTTTTCTAATCTACCTAATTCTTCTATTAATTTCCTCTCATCAACTGCTCATATTACAAGATGAATTTTTAACACTCCCTCAATATTTTTTACTCTTTTTATCATTTCTTATTTGCTTTTAACACTTCTAGTCGTAGTCAAAATTATTAACCTATTTAAAGGACCACTGCGTTTAAGAAACTAATGATATCTCCTATTCGAAAATCCCACCCATTGTTTAAAATTGCTAACAGCGCCTTAGTAGACATGCCTTTACCAAGAAATATTACTATTCTATGGAATTTCGGATCTCTTTTAGGCTTATGTTTAATCTTACAAATTCTTACTGGTTTATTTTTAGCTATACATTATATTCCCCACATTGATCTAGCATTCTCTAGAGTAGCCCATATTTGCCGAGATGTAAATTATGGTTGACTCTTACGAACTACCCACGCTAATGGTGCTTCCTTTTTTTTTATTTGTCTTTATATTCATGTAGGACGAGGTATATTTTACGGATCTTATATAATTTTTCACACATGAATAGTAGGAATTTTAATTTTACTTATATTAATAGCTACGGCGTTTTTAGGTTATGTTCTCCCATGAGGCCAAATATCATTCTGAGGGGCTACTGTTATTACAAATCTATTTTCAGCTATTCCTCTTATCGGTACAGATTTAGTTCAATGAATCTGAGGAGGGTTTTCAGTAGACAATGCTACCTTAACACGTTTTTTTACTTTCCATTTTCTCCTACCTTTTCTCGTAGCCGCCTTCTCAATAATCCATATTATATTCCTTCATCAAGCTGGAGCTAATAATCCAATAGGAATCTCAACTCAAATAGATAAAGTTCCTTTCCACCCTTATTTTACTTTTAAAGATATTGTAGGATTTATTTTTCTAATATTATTCTTACTTATTCTCTCACTCTCTTCTCCTTACTTATTAAGAGATCCTGATAATTTTATCCCTGCCAACCCCCTTGTTACTCCTGCTCATATTCAACCAGAGTGATATTTCTTATTTGCATATGCTATTCTACGCTCAATCCCTAATAAATTAGGTGGAGTGATTGCTCTTGTTTTATCCGTATTAATTATTGTAATTTTACCTTTTTCCCACTCTTCAAAACTACGAAGGCTTATATTTTACCCATTAAATCAAATTATATTCTGATGGTTTGTAAGAATCATTATATTATTAACCTGAATTGGAGCTCGTCCTGTAGAACCTCCTTATATTTTTACCGGCCAAATTTTAACTTCTCTTTACTTCTCCTTTTACCTACTCAACCCAATTATATTAATTTATTGAGATAAAATATTAAAATGATTATTTAGTTTAAACTTAAAACAAATGTTTTGAAAACATTAAAAAAGAAATCCTTCTTAATAATTACAAATTAATTATTTAACTTTATTATTTAATTATTCATTAATATAAATCATTTAATAATTTATAAATTATTTATAAACTAATAATCTAATAATTATTTAATAATTTTATTAGCAATGAACTTATAATATAATTCTTAAAAATTAAACCATTAATCATAAAATTACTTTAATTAATTTTTATTATCTAAATTAATATATTAATTTAGTTATAAATACAGAAACAAAAAAACTTAAAGCCAATGAAAAATATTAAATAATTGATAGAGACTGGTAAATACCTTTTTCATGCTAAATATATTAACTTATCATAACGGAATCGAGGAAGCGTTCCTCGGGCCCAAATAAAAGTAAACGCAATGAAAACACATTTAATGTAAAATAAAAAATTATTGGGTTCCCTTCCCAAAAAAATTACTACAAATAAGCCTCTTATAAATAAAATACTAGCATATTCAGCTATAAAGATTAAAGCAAACCCTCCCCTTCTATATTCAGTATTAAACCCCGATACTAACTCCGACTCTCCTTCGGAAAAATCAAAAGGAGTTCGATTTGTTTCAGCCAGACAAGACCTAAACCAAATAAATGCTAAAGGTACCGAAATAAAAATAAATCAAATAAATTCCTGGTATTTATTAAATAATTCAAAATTAAATCCTCCTACTAAAATAATAAAAGATAATAAAATTAACGCTAATCTTACTTCATAAGAAATTGTTTGAGCTACAGCTCGCAACCTGCCTAAAAGAGAGTACTTGCAATTTGAAGACCACCCTGCAATCATCGTAGAGTACACTCCAAACCTCAAACAACACAAAAAAAATATTATACCTAAATTAAACCTTAAAAGACCTACTTTATACGGAATTACTACCCATATTAACAAAGAAATAAACAAACTAAAAATAGGAGATATATAATAAACCAAAAAATTTGATACAACAGAAAAAGTAGGCTCTTTAGTAAACAATTTTAAAGCATCAGAAAACGGTTGTAATAAACCTATATAGCCTACTTTATTTGGCCCCTTACGAATTTGGATATATCTTAAGCCTTTACGCTCTAATAAAGTCACAAACGCTACACTTACTAAAACACATACTAATAAAATAATATAATTTACAACTCTAACTAATATTAACATATAAACAATTAACCGACCATTAATTACTTTATTATTTATAGACTCCCTATATAATTAAATCCTAAATTTAATGCATATCATCTGCCAAAATAACAAACTAAACTAAAATTATTTCAATTATTTACTCCTTTCGTACTAAAATAATCCCTTTCTTCCTAAAAGATAGAAACCAACCTGGCTCACACCGGTTTGAACTCAAATCATGTAAAATTTTAAAGGTCGAACAGACCTTCTTATATAACCTCTTCACTATATAGAATATTTAATTCAACATCGAGGTCGCAATCCTCTTTTTCGATAAGAACTCTCAAAAGAAATTACGCTGTTATCCCTAAAGTAACTTAATTTATTAATCTTTAAAAAGGATCCTTCACTATTCATTTATAATTGTATAAATATCAAACAGTTAAAATAATATTTTATTTGTGCCTCCCCAGCCTAACAAATAATTAAATTTTATCTTTATTTATAAATTTTCTAAAATAAAATTTTAATGTAAAGTTTTATAGGGTCTTATCGTCCCTTTAGTGTATTTAAGCCTTTTCACTTAAAAGTTAAATTCAAAATTTAATATAAAGAGAGCTTTTCTCTTGTCCGACCATTCATACGAGATTCTAATTAAAAACCTAATGATTATGCTACCTTTGCACAGTTATAATACTGCGGCCATTTAATTACTATAATCAGGGGGCAGGCCAAATCATCTACAACTCCAGATAAACATGTTTTTGATAAACAGGCAAAGAAATTATTTGCTGAATTCCTCTATATTATCTTAATTATATTAAAACATATTACTTATTATTTAATTTATTACTTAAATAAATTTTCCTACTAATAAAACCATCATAACTTACTACATTAAATTTGAAACAAATCCTTAATATACACATAAAGATTTATAAAAATAATATTAATTACAAATTTTAGTTAAAACACTTTATAAACATAGCTACTTCTAAGCCTAGATAATTTATTATTTTTATTCACAACTATTTTCTAAATAAAAAGCTTTTCCCTTCTATTTTCTTTCTTTATATTTTATTTTCCATAAAGCCTAAATTAAATTTATTTTTTAAAGAACTAGATATTATAAAACTCGATTAACATTTCACTTCTAATTCTACATTAAAAATTTTTATACTACAAAAACTTTTTTATAAAATTAGCTATTTTTATTTCGAGATATTTAATAATAATTAATAATATATTGATTATCCCTGATACCCAAGGTACAAATGTTAATTTTTACTTTTGCTCTTTCTAATTAATTAAATCTTTCCTTCACAGTACTCTCCACTATAGTTATTTAAAATTCTATTCATTAATAATTACTATTAATTAACTCTTATAAATTACTTTTCAAATATAAATTCTTATTTATATAATGATATAAATTAACAAGATATAAAATCAAAGCAAACCGATTTGCACGATAATTTATTTCAATGTAAATGAAATGCTATTTCTATCTTAGCTATACTTTGAACTATAATATAATTTATCTTCCTTCATATAAATAATATAATGTATATTTGAATAATTACTTATACTATAATTTAATTATTAATATATTACTATAATAATTAAAATTATATATAATGGATTTCAACCACCCCTTAAAAAATCAAAATTTTTTGTGCTCTTACACTAATATATAAATTTATTACTTACAAGCAACTTAATTAAAAATAAAACTATAACATACTTTTATAAACACAATTATATTAGATACACTTAATTAATTTTTATTATTCTCCCTATAGCATTAATAGATTCTAATACTTCCTTAATATAATAACTATTTAACCTAAATATAAATTATAATTTTATTATAAATTACAGCTTTTGTCCTACAACGTTATAAATTCATAAATTAATAAATAATTTGCAAGTAAATATTACACCCTTTATTAACATACCAACTAATAAATTCCCATTTATCAAACAACTAATATTATAGTAGATTACTTCAATATAAATGAAATATTTTAAATAACTATTTTCTAATAATTCTAGATACACCTTCCAGTACATCTACTATGTTACGACTTATCTCATTAATTAATGAAAGCGACGGGCGATGTGTACATAATTTAGAGCCCTTATCTTATAAGCTTATTAAACTCATATTACTATCAAATCCTCCTTCCTAGATTCAAATTACTAATCTTTTCCATTATAAATAAAATTTATTGTAACCCATTTAAACTTATTTATAAGCTGCACCTTGATCTAATTTATTTAACAACTTAATTTTAATAATTTATCCTTTAAAAATTATCTAATAATGATGGTATACAAACTGAAAATAAGTAAGATACTACGAGGTTTATCGATTAACTTAAACAGGTTCCTCTGACAAGACTAAATTACCGCCAAATCCTTAAAGTTTTAAGTTATATCTACTAATAATTCAATATTTATTTATTAAACTTTAATATAATAGGGTATCTAATCCTAGTTTATCTTTAAAGCTTGTTAGCTTCCTTTAAAATATATTCAAATTTGCAAAATAACAATAATTTCACCTATTAATATTTGAAAATCTTTACTTACATTTACAAGTAACTTTAATACTATCTCTCTTTATTTAATCTCAAAGTTTAACCGCGAATGCTGGCACAAATATTTTTTCAGATTTATTTATTATTTACTAGCTCATATTTTCATATATTGACTAAAATTTTACGCTGAGAATACAAATAATTATAATTTCACTTATATTCAGATAATGATATATTAATATAAAATTAATTTTTACTTTATTATAAATAATTTTCATACGATCTTAATAATATAACAAAGATTATAAGCCAGAATCAAACATTTAACAAATAATATTTAATTTATTAAAATAAACAAAACTAACCTTAAAAACAATAATTTTAAGGAATAATATAAACTTAACATAATTACCAAACCTACTCCCATAATACTATATACATCTATTATAGTATATAAACCAATAAATTCATTGAAAAGGTCAATATAATTACCGTAATAAAAAAATTTGTATCTCTAAATTAAACTTTATCTAAAACAAATCACTTATAAACCCTAATTATCAACTACATCTCCAAACATTATACATTAAGTTAAATATATAATAATAAATTAAAGATACTCAAGAATAATTCCAATAGCAGCTGCTTCCACTTTCTCTCACGGAAAGAGCAGCAGCTATTGAAATTCTTCTTGATACAAACTCTCCAGTTTTTATAAGCTTACATTACTAATCAAATAAATATTCTCCTCCACCAAGATAATATTAACTTAATTAAATCACATTACTTAGAATTAAACTAAATGTGTATCTTTTCCACTATTAAGTTATAATAGCTTATAATTAAATTTATTTCTATAGTTGCTATTTACTTATAATTTGATCTATATTTATAAAATAGAATGTAATCGATTATTGTTTATAATTAAAATGTTATCTATACTAATAGTATGTATGAAAAGTATTCATACAAATAAGGCAATTATAATGGCATATATATTTATATATTTATAATTGTATGTATTGTATACTCACTTTAATAAAAAACCTTTTAATATTACATTAAATATTCTATAAAAATTACCTTTATATTATATTAAGAAAATATAAATAAATAGTTATTTTATATCTACCTAAACTACTTATATTTACCCAATAAAACAAACCATTCTATTTCTTATTATTACTTAAATACCTCCTCTGCTGCACTAAATTACTTTTCGTCTATTACCATCTTTAATTAAATTTATTATTCACTCCTTAATCTCTCATTTAAATTATTAAACAAAATTATATAATCTACAAACAAAGCTAATTCCTAATTATTTCAATTTTAAATTTTTATTTATTACTCTACCTACCATCATTATTACTTCTAGATATTTTATAATTCATCCTAATTAATTACTTATTTAATACTATTCATTAATAAATTATTTACTATAAATGAATAATTAATTCCAATTTATAAAATAAAATTATAGATTTCAAACTAAATATAAGCGCTACTAATAATTAAAACAAATATTTATTAACCAATTATAGTAATCAATTATTAACCAAATATTAATTAATTATTAACTATTTTTACCTATTATTAACTATTATTAACTATTATTAACTATTATTAACTATTATTAACTATTATTAACTATTATTAACTATTATTAACTATTATTAACTATTATTAACTATTATTAACTATTATTAACTATTATTAACTATTACTAACAAATTAATTATATATATATATATATAAATTAAATAATAGATATTATTCAAACCTATTCAAATAACTTTTTTATTTACTAACTACTTCTTAATTTTATAACCCTATATTCTTATAAATAATTACAATTACAATTTTAATTATTTACTTAAATATAGTGCCTGAAATTTTAAGGGTAGTTTTGATAGAACTAATAATGTAAACTTTACCTATATTATTTTATTTTAATTTATATTTATTAAATATTAATTTCTAACTAAACTATAAGATTTCTTATGAAAGATAAGCTAATTTTAAGCTAATAGGTTCATACCCTATAAATGAAAGTTACTCTATTCTCTTTCAAATGGTTTTTCCAATTTCTAACTTTCTTTTTTTCTTTTCCCTTATATCAGGAATTATGATTTCAATCTCCTCCTCTTCTTGATTTGGTATTTGAATTGGATTAGAATTAAATATAATATCCTTTATCCCACTAATTACTATCAAAATAAATTCTTACTTTTCCGAAAGTGCTTTAAAATATTTTCTAATTCAAGCATTAGGATCTACTTTATTTATTATATCAAGATGTATATTTTTATACACTCCCCAAATAAGACCCCTCCTTCTTCTAACCTCACTTCTTCTCAAATTAGGTAGAGCTCCATTCCATTTTTGATTTCCCCAAGTAATAATAGGATTAACCTGGCCTCAAGCAATTATTCTTATAACTCTCCAAAAAATTCCATTAATAATAATTATTTCATATCTCCTAACCTACCCTTCTTTAATATTAATTATTTCTTTTTCAGCAATGTTATCCGCAATAATTGGAGCTCTTGGTGGCTTAAACACTATACAATTACGAAAAATTATAGCCTTTTCTTCAATCAATCACATATCATGAATATTAATAAGCATCACAATTAGTGACATATTTTGAATTTTATATTTCTTTTTTTATTCTATTATTTCTTCATCCATTATAATCCTTTTTAATATATTCCAAGCTTTCTCCTTATCGGAATTAATAAAACTCAATCAAATAAATATTATTCACACATTACTTATCCCCCTAAATTTATTATCTTTAGGAGGCCTACCTCCTTTTGCCGGATTCATCCCTAAATGAATATTAATTCAACTTTTAATCAACAATAAATTATTTATTCCTTTATTTTTCCTTCTTTCTTCAAGCCTTATTACTTTATATTTCTACCTTCGTATTACTATTTTCTTTTTTTTATTAATAAATCCTTTTAGAATTTCTTCTAAACCCTTAATAAGCTCGCCCTTATATTTTCATTTTACTCCTTTCTTATTTTTCAATTTATTCTTACTTTTTTTGCCATTAACATTTATACTGTTTTAAGATTTTAAGTTAAACATAAACTAGAAGCCTTCAAAGCTTAAAATAAATGAACCTTTTAAATCTTAAGCCTCAGTGTCTTCACATTTTTAGACTTGCAATCCAATGTATTTCTTATACTATAAAGCCTTAATAAAGAAGTATAACTTGTTTATGAATTTACAATTCACCGCCTTTCGCTCAGCCACTTTATCTCTT